AAATGCGTTTGGATAACATCCTTTTTCGATTGGGTATGGCTTCAACTATTCCCCAAGCCCGCCAATTAGTTAACCATAGACATATTTTAGTTAATGGTCGTAGAGTAGATATACCAAGTTATCGCTGCAAACCCCACGATATTATTACAGCAAGGGATGAACAAAAATCTAGAGCTCTGATTCAAAATTATCTTGATTCATCCCCCCGTGAGGAATTGCCAAAACATTTGACCCTTCAACCATTCCAATATAAAGGATTAGTCAATCAAATAATAGATAGTCAATGGGTCGGTTTGAAAATAAATGAATTGCTAGTTGTAGAATATTATTCTCGTCAGACTTAAACCTAATTAAAATAAAACAAGAAAACAAGGGTTCGGACAATTTTTCCCTTTTCGCCTAAGCAAAAAGACCCAACAAAGTAAGGAGTTTGATACGGGGATTTTTCTCCCATTCATGGATCACGGATCGGTAGGGAGATTTTCATTCCCTGTTGTCTACCCTTTCCGGTATTTTATTTTCTGTACTGCAGAACATAGGAATAAAGAATCTATATCAAAATAAAAGAAAGGTTTAACTTAACTGTTGGAATAATGGTATCCATTGTTATTTGCTTTGATACATTGCTGTCAATAAGATTGGTGAATTAGGTGAAAGGTACGGAAAGAGAGGGATTCGAACCCTCGGTAAACTAAAGCCTACATAGCAGTTCCAATGCTACGCCTTGAACCACTCGGCCATCTCTCCTACATAATGATTATGGCCCAGAAACCGAGTGAATAGTGAGTCATTCAAATTAGCATATTAGATTTTTTGATAGGTACGTACAGTCAATTCTAACTATCAAAAAATATAGAAAACTTGTCATCAAAGAAAAACCCTTCCTTCTAAGGGGGGGATAAAGATAATCTTTTTTGTGAAAAACTAAAAAAAAGAGATATATCTATTCATTTCATTTTTGCGAAGAGGACGCTCCCATCTTTTCCCAATAGTTATTCTTTTTACTTACAATATTTCTACCAAATTAAATCAATGAATTAGAACGAATCAATTGATCTATTTTTTTTTTTATTTATTTTTTTTATGTTATTTCGTACTGTACAATTTCTTTGTTTGTGGGATCATTTTCTCACAAGAGGTAAGTAAAAGAAATTATAGAATGGATTGCTACCTATGCCCAGATCTCGGATAAATGGAAATTTTATTGATAAGACCTTTTCAATTGTAGCCAATATCTTATTACGAATAATTCCGACAACTTCAGGAGAAAAAGAGGCATTCACCTATTACAGAGATGGTGCGATTTGATGTTTTTTTTTCTTTACCGCTTTCAGTCTTCGGAGAAAGATACATTATTTGGGAGAGAAAGAAAAAAATTATTGAAATAAATCTACGCTTATTGTGAAGGTGAAGTTTGTAAATAAAACAATTCCTTCTGTCGTGTATCCCCGATTAATGCAGCCTCAGATGCTTCAATTGTCGATTCTAGTATTGAGCGAAAGGTTACACCTATGGGTTAGGTCAACCCTACTCCACTAGTACCAATAGGCAGCATAGGGGAAGAAGCACTACGCCTAGGAATCAACAATACGAAAACTTTGTTATAAATTATACCTTTTCTTTATCGGAATCGGGACTAACAAGAATGGTTGGTACAACAAACATCCATCTCGTTCGTATTTTGGATACCCGTATAACCATCGAAGACTGTTGAAGTGACTAATTCCCGGAAATGAAGGAGTGTTAAGAACAAAGAAATTGTTAGAGTTATCATTTTTATCTAGTACCACGATACTTGATGTTAAGAAAAGATCTTTTACAGGAAGGTTGGCTAGAGATTTCTTGTAAAAATACTAGCCCCGTTCGGTTCATAATGAAATTATTTCAATCTTTTTTGATTCCATGTATTATTCTCATTATGCACATAAAAAAGGAGGAGCCGTATGAGATGAAAATCTCACGTACGGTTCTGGAACGGAGATTCTTTGAATCGAAGACGACCGTAACGGATGTCGGCTCAATCCGAAGGAAATTATGCGGAAGCTTTGCAGAATTATTATGAAGCTATGCGACTAGAAATTGATCCCTATGATAGAAGTTATATACTCTATAACATAGGCCTTATCCACACAAGGAACGGAGAACATACGAAAGCTTTGGAATATTATTTTAGGGCACTAGAACGAAACCCGTTCTTACCACAAGCTTTAAATAATATGGCCGTGATCTGTCATTACGTGCGACTATCTCCACTATAGAAAGAAAAAAAGGAAAGAAAGAGCAAATCCGCTAATAAATACTAGAAAATAGGCTTTCTACATATCATATCTATCGTGTCCAAAACAACGATTTTTATCAGCTGTAGCAAAGAAAAAGAAAGAAACTTCATAGAAGTCCAAATATGAAGAAATAGGTATGCCTAGATCCTTTAGTCTATGGATAAAGAAAGGATCTAATTGATAGAATAAGCACCGTAAAGATCAATTAGTGAGGTTTTGGG